CAATGATATTATTGTATACAAATGGGCCTTTTGTCAAGCTAGGATCATAAAAAATCATGAAAATAAGAGTGATAACGTTTTGCACAAGGGTTTTCAATTTGATTAGATTTGGAGAAGAGGGCTTATTTACAAGGCCTATCTTTTCGTGTGCGGTAAGAGTGTTGCTAGATACGACTTACCAAAAGCGCTCAAAGCATAACAAAAAAATGCAGTGTCTAAAGTTTCATTTTCGTTATTCGAGAAAAGCAGTCAAGTAACTAAAAAAGGAAGAAAAATGAATAGGATAGGGTACTTTTGATAGACTAAGTTCGATAAAGTTATCGAGTAAGGATGGAAATAGTCCTTTTTCTTTTGGGTCTTGCTTGAAATATAGTCAAAAAATCTAGTAAGTCTTTTTTGTTGTCAAATAAGAGAAATTTCGCTAGAATTTGATGGAATCAAAAAAGGGCCCGGTTGGGTAGTGACCGGGCCAGGCCGTGGAAAGAAAAGGGCCTTTCGAAGAAAATCAAAGCCAGGAAGTTCTCGTTCTTTAATCTTTCGTTTTCTTTATATTAGATCTTTTGAGTTTTGACTTTATCGAAACGGAATAGCTAAGAAAAGTTTTACATATCTTGAGAATTAAAATAAAGAAGGAGAAAGAAAGACGGTTTTGAATCCTTTTTTCATGTGGAATGTAACATATTAATAATTATAATTATCTTTTTCAATAGGGAGAGATGGCTGAGTGGACGAAAGCGGCGGATTGCTAATCCGTTGTACGAGTTATTCGTACCGAGGGTTCGAATCCCTCTCTTTCCGTTTTCGTCGATGACTTGATATTTTCTTTTCTTTCAAATTTCACAAACCCCTTATTTCCTAGTTAAATGTGTGGAATAGATAAAAAATCTTAAGAAAATGAAAAAACCTTTATTCTTCACGCCCAGGATTACGTCCTGGGTCATTAGATAGGAATCCAAAGATGAAGAGAGAAACAAAGAATATTACTACTGTGTAAACGAAAAGTTTGAGCGTAAGCATTACACAATCTCCAAGAGCCTTTTTGGAAAAAACGAGAAAAGAGAATAGATCGTCCATTTTTCTACCCCATATTCTATATTTGACACCAAGAAATGAAGTGCTTTCTCGAACTCGAAAATAAGTCTATCAGGTCAAATAAGAGTCTTTGATTCCCCAAGATGACTTCATGCCCATAATGAGATATGGGCGTGGGACCCTAATTCTGTATAAAATCACATAGAAATTAAGGCCTTGCACTGGAAAAAGGGTCAGAATGGGGAAATGTGGCGAGCCGGATTTGATTTCTCGCGGCGATCAAAGAATTTCAACGTTTGCCTCAAAGATTGATGCGGGAAAGACTTATTTGATCTTATCAATCGTTAGAAATTTTTCTCGAAGAAATCATGCATTTTCTAGGATAGTCTAGGATAGTATTAAGTATCTTATCGAAAACTTACAGCAGCTTGCCAAACAAAGGCTAAAAGAAAAAAGAAGAGGGGTATGACTGGCATAATATCTACGATTGGATTTAAAAAAGCATAGGCCTCGGGCAATTTGGCAAAGAAAAGACTAGTTGGATAAAGGGCAGAATTAAAACAGATACAGATCAAACTTAAGAGATTAAGCATAGCAGACATTTTGTTCTTGACGATAATTGCAATTTGATTGAGTTCTTGAGATAAGGAAAACGGAAGAAAGTAAGGTAGACAAAAAAATCCTTCTTTTTCTTTGAACCGGCCCAATCAAAAATCCTCCAATTCTCAAAGGCGAATAGAAGAAATCATATTTTCATCTACTATTTTAATTACATTCTATCTAATGATCAATAAATTCAGTCGAATTCTATATCTACACGGGTCAAATTCCTAGCACAAACCTAGAATCTATATAATTCCATTATCCCTTCTCTATTATCTCTTCTCTATTATCTCTTCTCTATAATCTCTTAGCGTAAAATTGTCGCTAGAGATTTGAGCGGGCCTTTACAAAGATTTATTGTAATAATATAATATGAATTATCTAAAAAAAAAATCAACGTGACACGGGTAGTTGCCAAAAAATCTTTCTTGATGGTATAATATGAATCATCAAATGAATCAAAAAATCAACGTGACACGGGTAGTTGCCAAAAAATCTTTCTTGATGGTATAATATGAATCATAAAATGAATCAAAAAATCGATGTGACAATGGGGCGTAGCCGAGTGGTAAGGCGACGGGTTTTGGTCCCGGTAATCGAAGGTTCGATCCCTTTCGTCCCACAGGCCTATATTAAAAATATTAAAAATTTCAAATCAAAGGCCTTTTCGACGTCGATAAGTAAGTTTAGTTTTAATTTTCATGGGACAAGGACAAATCGTCCCATCATTGAGATAATGGATATTTTATATTCATTATTTTTTTTTTTAAGTCTATTTTAGGAGCTATGACTAAAAATTTGAATGCGAATGAGGAGGTGGGACCTAAGTGCCGTTGTTACTACTGTAGTACCGATTTGAGTGCGAATGAGGAGGTGGGACCTAAGTGCCGTTGTTACTACTGTAGTACCGATTTGAGTGCGAATGAGGAGGTGGGACCTAAGTGCCGTTGTTACTACTGTAGTACCGATGTTTCGATAAATCGGACTAAAGATTGCTCGAATAGTCCGAACTATTATTATAGTTTGGACTATAACTCGAGAAAAAAGGGCGGGATAAATGGGAAGAGGTTTCCCGAGTTGGAAAAGGAAAGTCTTTTTCCACAAACAGATGAGACTGGGCGAAAATTTCTTTCTGCTCGGAAAAAGCACGAACCGGCGCTCACGTGCCCCCACGGCAAAAAATACCATGGGTACAAGCACTCGTACAATAAGGGTCATTGCGACACCTATTCTAACGAGACTGGTAAGATTTTTTTGGAAGCCTTCCAATCGGGAAGTGGGGCAGGCGAAAGGTGGATCAATGAAAAGATCCAGCGCCTCTCAAAAAATCGTAAGGCGCTGGAGGCCTTCCAAGCGGACATAAAATCCCGGCTCAAGGAGGCCGCACAAAAACCAAAAACCGAGCTCAATGCTTGGAACCTTGGATTTTGGCACGGAGCATTACTGCGTTTGCCCCGACTAAGTCCCGAGGATTGATAAAATGATTCTCTAAACGAATCAATCCTATGGTTCATAGAACCAATCTTCCAGTCGAAGATTTATTCGGAAAAACCGACATTATTATGTCTATGTACCGACTGAACCAATGACTAGTCATGATTCCATAATTGAATCAGTTCCATAAGGGTTCCAAATTAGAGGAATGTTATGGTTAAACTTCGTTTAAAACGCTGTGGTAGAAAGCAACGTGCGACTTATCGAATCGTTGCAATTGATGTTCGCTCCCGAAGAGAAGGAAGAGATCTTCGGAAAGTGGGTTTTTATGATCCGATAAAGAATCAAACGTATTTAAACGTTCCTGCTATTCTATATTTTCTTGAAAGGGGTGCTCAGCCTACAGAAACTGTTCGGGACATTTTAAAGAAGTCGGAGGTTTTTAACGAACTTTGCCCCAATCAAATAAAATTGAATTAATTTAAGGAAATAAGGGGGGTATATGCTACCCCTTTCTAGAACTTTTCTCTATTTTGTTTATTTATTGATTGACTAAATTCGAGATTTTTTTGACTTCTTATTTTTTCTTCCCCTAGCTAAACTTTTTTGTATCTATGTAGTGCCAATCTAACTCAAGTCCTTATTTTTTGGAATATTTTTCAACCGAATTTCTTATCTTTTTTCATTATATCCTTTTCTTAACCTTTATATTGACAACAATGCATTGACGAAATATAATGCAGCGTGATAAAGGGATCTCTTTTTTTATAACGGGATCTCTTTATTTCCGTCCCATTGGTTTGGTTTTTGCCTTACTTTAGTCAAAATAAGGGGTTCGTTGGATGCGCTTTGATAGACGCATTTTTGCTTGAAAACGTGAATAACAATGACATAAGGAAGGATCTATCATTATTTCTGGTTTTTCTGTTATCGGAAAATTTCTTGTATTTTCATATGAGTTATTACGTTTTCTGTTCTTAATCGATTCGAAAAGGGGTTTTTATGCTTTGATTCGCTCGTCGAATCATTTTTTTCATTCTGATTATATCTACATACTTTATTTCTTCTATTCGGGTTGCTAACTCAACGGTAGAGTACTCGGCTTTTAAGTGCGACTCGGATCTTTTACACATTTAGATGAAGCGATGAATTCATCCATACCATCGGTAAAGTTTGGAAGACCACGACTGATCCTAAAAGGGAATGAATGGAAAAAATAGCATGTCGTAGCAACCAAGAGTTCTGAGAATCTTTTCTTCTTTCCCGATCGGGACAAACCTTTGTTTAACTTATTGGAAGGGAGTCAAATGGATTCAATTTCAAGTTGGGTCGAATGAATAAATGGATAGAGCCCTCTGGCTTCAATTAATTTAATGAAATTATAAGGAACGAAAAAGCAACGAGCTCCCATTCTTAATTTGAATGATTACCCGATCTAATTAGATGTTAAAAATATATTAGTGCCTGAATACGGGTAAGGGCTTATCCGAGAAGCGGATTCTTTATTTTTTCATGAATCCTAAATATTAGCAGTCTCCATTCCAGAATGGAGCTGTGTGCGTATAAGAAAGAGTAGATTGATAACAAAATTTCCAAAATCAAAAGAGCGATTGGGTTGAAAAAATAAAGGATTTCTAAACATCTTGTTATCCTAGAACGAATATAAACGACTTCAAGAAAATGGAAAAAGAGAGGATCGAGAATCCGTTGATAAGTTTACCTGTATCCGAGGTATCGCTTCCTTAATCTTACTCGAAAAATACCTTGTTTTGACTGTATCGCACTCTGTATCATTTGATAACTCCCAAAATCCTCTACCTTTGGTTCAAATAGCATTCAAAATGGAGGACTTTCAAAGCTCTTTAGAGCTCGATAGATTTCAACAACACGACTTCTTATATCCACTTATCTTTCAAGAGTATATTTATGCACTTGCTCATGATCATGGTTTACCAAGATGCATTTTGTTGAAAAATGCAGGTTATGACAATAAATTCAGCTTACTCATTGTGAAACGTTTAATTACTCGAATGTATGACCCAAATTTTTGGATTCTTTCTCTGAATGATTCTAAACAAAATCCACTTTTGGGGCGCAATAAGAATTTTGATTTTCAAATGATATCCGAGGGATTTTCGGTCATTATGGAAATTCCATTTTCACTCCGATTCCTATCTTCCCTAGAAAAGCGCCAAAAGAAAGGGAAAGAGGTAGTCAAATCCGCTAATTTACGATCAATTCATTCCATTTTTTCTTTTTTAGAGGACAAAATTTCACATTTAAATTATGTGTTCGATATCCTAATACCTTACCCAATCCATTTCGAAATCGTGGTGCAAGCTCTTCGCTACTGGCTAAAAGATGCTTCGTCTTTGCATTTATTAAGAGTCTTTCTCCACGAGTTTCATAATTGGAATAGTCTTCTTACTTCACAGAAAGTCAGTCCTTCTTTTTCAGAAAGAAATCAAAGATTCTTCTTCTTCCTATATAATTTTCGTGTATATGAATACGAATCCGTCTTTGTCTTTCTTCGTAACCAATCTTTTCATTTACGATCAACATCTTTTAGAGCGCTTCTTGAACGAATCTATTTCTATGGAAAAATAGAGCATCTTATAGAAACCTTGGACGGGGCTTTTGAAGCCAATCTATGGGTGTTCAAGGACTCTTTCATGCATTATGTTAGGTATCAAGGAAAAGCAATTATCGCTTCAAAAGGTACGTCTCTTTTGATGCATAAATGGAAATATTACTTTGTCAATTTCTGGCAATCTTATTTTGACCTTTGGTCTCAACCACGAAGAATCCATATAAACCGATTAGCAAACCATTCCCTTGACTTTCTCGGTTATTTTTCAAGTGTGCGGCGAAAGACTTCAACGATACGTAATCAAATGTTAGAAACTTCATTTGTAATCGATCATGCTATTAAGAAGTTTGATACTATTCTTCCAATGATTCCCCTGATTTCATCCTTGGCTAAAGCCAAATTTTGTAATATATTAGGGCATCCTATTAGTAAGGCCATTTGGATCGATTTATCAGATTCTGAGATTATTGACCGATTCGGGCGTATATCCAGAAATCTTTCTCATTATTATAGCGGGTCTTCAAAAAAAAAAACTTTGTCGCGAATAAAGTATATACTTCAACTTTCTTGTGCTAGAACTTTAGCTCGTAAACACAAAAGTACTGTACGGGCTTTTTTGAAAAGATTCGGATCGGAATTATTCGAAGAATTCTTTACGGCGGAAGAACAAGTTCTTTCCTTGACCTTTCCAAGAGCTTCTTTTATTTCGCGGAGATTCCATCAAAAAAGGGTTTGGTATTTGGATATTATTTGTATCAATGATTTGGCCAATCATGACTGATTCGTTATGAAAGGGCGTAAATGGAAATTTTCATTCGAATTGAATCTAATAAATAGCAATAATGAAGAACTAACAAAATTTTTCCTTATTTCTATTCTGAAATTTACTTGGTAAGAAGGGTCTAAGTATTCTACTTTTTGTCTAATGGCGGAACTGAATTTTAGATGTATACAGAGGGAAAGCCGTGTGCAATGAAAAATGCAAGCACGGCTTGGGGAGAGGTTGTTACTTATTTCACCAGTAACATTATCGACTCCATCCGACTAGTTCCGGGTTCGAATCCCGGGCAACCCATTGTTCTGTCCTGTGAGGTTGTTACTTATTTAACCAGTAAAGTAGAATAAAGTAGAATTATGGGTAGGAATTTCGATTTATTGAATACGGAAAGAGAAGACTACCTTTGCTAGGTTTAGGTAAAGGTATACGAAGAAATTCCTATTTTGTATTGTTGACAATCTTTCCAATGAAACGTACCAAAGAGAGTCGTTTTTCAAACTTTAGCTTGGGCAGAAATATGGCTGGTCATTCCTCTACCCATATGAAGGATTATTAGATTCGATTGGGGTTAGGTTCGATTGGCGTTTTTAAACGGACTCGTGTTAGAATTGTAACTTCCAAAATTCACTCGGATTTTGGAATAGATAGGGTTCTAGGGCTATACGGACTCGAACCGTAGACTTTCTCGGTAAAACAGACCAAACTGATTCTAATCAAAGTGATCTGAGCTGTTTTAAAGACCCAACATGCATTTTTGTGCATTGGGCTCTTTCATTAACGGATATAAAGATCCGCCAGTCTGCCATATTTTTTGACCGCAAAAAGAGATGGCTCCATGTGCTCTGAGTCATTATTTGGATTCAGATTCAGGAACACTACCAGAGTGTTTCAAGGGGGTTTTATCTTGACGTAGGTCTGCCTATAGCCTAGATTAACCTAAGTTAAATCAAGTCTCTCTCGCTCTGTTTAAAAATCAAATATGAAACTTCATACACCTTAAAGTTCATAGGACGAAAAGAGATTTTTTGAGGTCCTTATACTCATTATGCCAAGCATTGAATAG